GAGGAAAGAAATTTTTGTTTCCACCCGAGCTGAAACAATATGTCGATGGCTTTAGGAAACCAAAGCCATCGTTTAATAGCTATTTCGCTTCAACCTATACAAACAAAAAATTGAAGATCTAGTTACGATTAGAAGTAAACTTTTGTATCTTCCTCCATGGATTCTTTACTCATTCAATTGAAAGTCTTGATCCAACCCCAAAAAATTATGCTTCGCGATTCCATACCCCGATGTGAAAATTTCTAATTGATCCTTGGGTACAAATCACGAAAATGTATATTCTTCCTCAAATCGGTTATTGAGAGGTAAAGGATTAAATCCTTTCTAAGAAATAGAGTTTTTAATTGGATAATTGGAACGGAATATGAATAAAACCGAAAGACCCTTTAACTATTTTAGTTGTTAATAGAACGAATCACACTTTTACCACTAAACTATACCCGCTACATTGTAATTATTGTATATGAAAGGACTATTTGTCGAACAAGAGCATTATACGTAATCAAGATAGGATAAGAACAAAATCATTCAATTTTGAAATTAGAGTGTTGACGTGTTTCGATGGGGGAAACGTAATGAGATAGGAAAATGAAAGCCCATTGAAATAAAGAGCTCCATCTCGTGTTGGGGGAATTTTTTAGTGTCAGGTCTGCCCCGAAAGAACTATTGAAGTCATAGCATAACAAGAAATTCTCCAAGAATCTATAGCTCTATTTTTTTTTTTCTAAATCAAGAAAATGAAAGGAAAAGAAATAATCATAAGAAATGGGATTTATATCTTATATCATAGGAATAGAAATAGCCCCAGTTTCTATTGTTCTTGCTTCAATAACAAGTATTTTTGTTTTCAAATCAGATAAAATATTTCATCAAGGATTCATTGGAACAAAACAAGAAACGGCCTGGCTAGGTACTGACCAGGCCAGGCAGAGGAATAAAAGAAAGGACCTTTCGGATGAAATCAAAAGGGTATTCGGTATTCTTTCACTTTTTCTATTGGAGATATTTCCGTTATCTAAATAAAATTAGAATTGAATTGCTGATAAACAGATAAAATTTGTATTTTTTTTGTATTTATAGAATAATTGTATTTATAGAATAAATAAAAATAAGAATAAATAGAATAATAGAATAAAGAAATACTTTTTCTTTACTTCATGGGTAACATAGTAATTATCCCTTTTCAATTGGGAGAGATGGCTGAGTGGTCTAAAGCGGCGGATTGCTAATCCGTTGTACGAGTTTTTCGTACCGAGGGTTCGAATCCCTCTCTTTCCGTTTCTTCTGATGCCTTGATATTTTCTTTTCGAATTAAAAAAAAATAAAAATATATTTAACCTCTTTTTTTTTTTTTCTCATAGTTCACTCTCTGGAATAGAGAAAATGAAATTAATAATTAAAAAATAAAACAAAGAGAAATCTTTTCTTTTTTAGTCTTCACGTCCAGGATTACGCCCTGGATCATTAGATAGGAATCCGAAGATGAAGAGAGAAACAAAGAATATCACTACTGTGTAAACGAAGAGTTTGAGAGTAAGCATTACAAAATCTCCAAGATAAGATCATTTTTGGGAAAAAGGGAATAGACTATCCATTTTTATATCACATATTCTATTTTTACACCAAACGAATAAATGAAATGAAGTGGTTTATAGATATAGATAAAAAAGAATTTGTAGAACTTCATTTCTAATAGAATATTTCGGTATCAAAATTCTCTTTCATACCCACAATTAGTTATTGTGGGGGACCTTAATAGGGTTCCTTGTTCACTGGAAGTGGAAGGTCAAAATGAGTAAATGAGATGATTCATCGCGCCCATCCAAGAATTTCCATGTTTGAATCGAGGGTTCATAATGTAAGACTTATCTGATCTTATCAATTGTTAGAATTTTTTATTATTATTACTTTTTTTTTTTATTGAATAAATCATGAATGTTTGTGGGACAGTATTAAAGAAAGATCTCATCGAAAACTTACAGCAGCTTGCCAAACAAAGGCTAAGAGAAAAAAGAGCACGGGTATGACTGGCATAACATCTACGATTGGATTGAAAAAAGCATAAGCCTCGGGTAATTTAGCAAAGAAAAAACTATTCGAATGAAAGGCAGAATTAAGACAGATACAGATCAAATTAAAGATATTAAGCATAACAAACATTTCATTCTTGGAGATAATTGTATTTTGATTGAGTTATCGATATAAGGAAAAATTAAGAAAGTGGACAAAAGAATTCTGCTTTTTTTTTTTGCCGCACCCAATCAAAAATCCCTCAATTCTCACACGAAAATAGAAGGAATCATACTTTCATACAATATCTTAATTGAATTCTATGTAATGATCAATAAATTCAGTTTCATTCTACAACTACATGTGTCAAATCTTAGCAACAATCTAATGGATTCCATAGATATTTGGGCGGGAATTGACGAACAACCAATACCGATATTAGTGTTTATTTGTGTTGAATAAAAAGAAAAAAGAATGGGGCGTGGCCAAGTGGTAAGGCAACGGGTTTTGGTCCCGCGACTCGGAGGTTCGAATCCTTCCGTCCCAGAGCATTCCGATTTTCTCATAATTTTATCATAACAAAACAAAATAATTTATCATAACAAAAAAAAAAAAAAGAAAGATTGTTCTCTTTAACAATCCTCTATCTTTAGAGTGTATCTTTAGAGTGTAATGTTGAATACAATGCGATTCCCTTTTTTTGATTTCTATTTCTAATGATTTTTTTTTTTATGAATAATATCTTTCTTTCTCACAAATAGAATGAGTACCAATGACATGCAGATATAACTAAACCTATTTGTGATCGAGGTAAGATGGGAACATGGCTCACTGTATAATATAATTCAAAAAAAAGGATGGGCCGTTCGGTGTATGCACGTTTGGCTCATATATTGAGGTTACTTACTTAGATAAAACTTAGATAAACTTTTATTTATTTGAATTTTCAATGCTGCCTTCTGAATCGAAATGTGAAAGAAAAGCCTTTATATTCCCTATCTCTTCTCTAAAGTAATATAAGGTACTAATTCTCTATTGATCCCGAATTCTAAACCGTTTCATTCATAAAATATGGGGTTAATAAAATGGAATCCTTGTCGAGACTTCTCCAGATAAATATCCGTCCATACCCTGTAGAAAAATAAAGAAAGAACGTATGGATTACTATGTTCCGATTGAGCCAATGACTATTCATGATTCCATATTGAATCAACTCCATACTGGTTCCAAATGAGGGGAATGTTATGGTAAAACTTCGTTTAAAACGATGTGGTAGAAAGCAACGTGCGACTTGAAGGACATGATCAGCTGTGGATTCTTACATCCATCATTTTGTTATATAGGAATATAAGGTGCTCTTGACTCGACAGAATTTGTTCTACTAGAACCCTATTTTGTTTTAGTTCGGTTTAAGTAAATAGTACACAATGGAGCTCGAGAAGAAATGATTGATTCATTTTTCAGAGGCAAGGATCTAGGGTTAGTGTCAATCAAAAAGTTGTTCCAACTTCGTAAGTATATCTTCGATATAGAAATCAAAAGGATCCAATTTTCACAAATTATAACAAAAATTCCTTTTGGATTTGAAACTTTTGTTGGAGTTGAGAAAACTATTTCGATCAAAAGTGTATCACACGGGAATCAATCGTTCGTACGATTTTTCGATAGAAATAAATCACAAAGGGTATGTTGCTGCCATTTTGAAACGATTAAGGATCACCGAAGTAATGTCTAAACCTAACGATTCAAAACAAAGATAAAAGATCCCGTAACAAGACAACGCCATTTTCAACTGTCTCAACAATTGGAGCCGAATAAGGAATCCAAAAAAAGAGATTCTAAACGAGACAAAAAGGGGGTTAGAGACAGCTCAATAAATGAAATGCCAAGGTCTTAAGGAGTTTCTCTTTAACGCTTTGAGAATTCTTCAACTTGAGTTATAAGTACGAATGATTTTTTTAGGGGAAGCGGGAAGGAAGAAGAAAAGAATCAAAGCATAGTCTAATTGAATTGATTTGCTGATTTTATGGATCTATTTGCCGCTCTATAATATAAAAAAAAAAAAGAAATAAATTGAATCTTTTTTCTCGAGCCGTACGAGGAGAAAACCTCCTATACGTTTCTAAGGGGGGCATTGTTTATCTACATCTATCCCAATGAGCTATCTATCGAATCGTTGCAATTGATGTTCGATCCCGAAGAGAAGGAAGGGATCTTCGGAAAGTGGGTTTTTACAATCCGATAAAGAATCAAACTTATTCAAATGTTCCCGCGATTCTATATTTCCTTGAAAAAGGCGCTCAACCTACAGGAACCGTTCATGATATTTCAAAGAAGGCAGAGATATTTAAGGAACTTCGCGTTAATTAAACGAAATTGAATTTTTGAAATAGAAAAAAAAAATGAAAATCAAAAATGAGGTGGCTCGTAGGCTTGTTTTGTGTAATTTTTTCTTCACCATCCCCTATGTTTTTCTTGGTTTCTTGCAATATCCATACTTCTCTTATTTACCATTTTATTTATTTTTTGAATTTTTGAAATAGAAAAAAAAAATGAAAATCAAAAATAACTAACGACAAAAATATTTTTGATATGAGAGGAATAGAAAAAAGATCGAGTGAATAGATGAACTAAGGGGATCTATCAATTTTTTGGATTCCCCTCAATCGGGTGGTTTTTGTTGAGACTCCAAAAATAGGTTGAGCTCGCTTATTATACCTTTATGGATATTGAATAAACTCGAGATTTTCTTCTGAACTTTTCTTTATTGAATTTATTGATTTTTTCGATCCAAACTTATTTATGATCTATGTAGTGCCAATCCAACACAAGTCCCCCCTTTTTTTTTTATTGAAAATGGAAATTCCATTTCTTTTGTTTTCTCAACGTTCATATTGACAATAGTGTATTGAATAAATATAATTCGATGGTGGAGAAAAAGATCTATTTCTTTTTATTTTGATTTCGACCCATAAATAAGTTTTCTTTTTTACTTCATGCCTGTAAGTGGTGGGTTACTTGAATTTAAATTGATGTGACACAAGAAGTCTCTTCGGAATGAAAAAAAAAAATGAAAATCAAAAAGGCAGTCTATCAAATTTCTAGATTTATCCGGCAATCTTTTCTATTTTCATTTCATCTGATCCGTTCATTTTTATGTTCACAACCAACTATATAAAGATACAAAGAATTTTTTTGAGATTTGTTGTGTTTCTAGTTCAATGTTTTGATGGGGTCGTGCAATCCAATCTCTTTCTTTTGATTCCGATCGTATCTACACACCAAAATTACATTAATTCGGGTTGCTAACTCAACGGTAGAGTACTCGGCTTTTAAGTGCGGCTAGAATCTTTTACACATTTGGATGAAGCAACGAATTCGTCCATACCATTGGTAGAGTTTGTAAGACCACGACTGATCCTGAAAGGGAACGAATGGAAAAAACAGCATGTCGTATCAATGAAGAACTCTAAGAGTACTTCATCCTTACCGGATCAGTACAAAATCCTGTTTGAATTCTTAGAGCGGTATAAAAAAATAACTTCATGGTTGGGTCGAGTGAATAAATGGATAGAGCCGCAAGGCTCCAATTATAGGGAAACAAAAAGCAACGAGCTTCTGTTCTTACTTAATTCGAAAGATTTCCCGATCTAATTAGACGTTAGAAATGTATTAGTACCTGATTCGGGAAAAGGTTCTCCCATACTAAGTGGATTTTCTATTTTTTTTTGAATCCTAACTATTAACTATATCCCTCGTCTAGGGTGTAAACGAATGTGTAGAAGAAATGGCATATTGATAAAACAGAATGGATTCGAAAGTCAAAAGAGCGATCGAGTTGCAAAAATAAAGGATTTCTAACTATTCCTAATAACGAACACAAACCTATTGGATGAAAAAAAAAAAGAGAATCCATTGATTAGCTTATTTGTCTCCAAGGTATCTCTTCTTTTCTTACTATATACCATACCTTGTTTTGACTTTATCGCACTATGTATCATTTGATCACCCAAGAAACCCCCTGCCTTTGGTTCAAATCTAATTTCAAATGGAAGAATTAAAGGGATATTTAGAAATAAATAGATTTCGGCAACAAGACTTCCTATATCCACTTCTATTTCAGGAGTATATTTATGCACTTGCTCATGATCATGGTTTAAATGGATCAATTATTTATGAACCTATCGAAAATTTAGGTTATGACAACAAATCCAGCTCACTAGTTGTGAAACGTTTAATTACTCGACTGTATCAACATAAGCATTTGATTAGTTTTGATAATGATTCTAACCAAAATAAATTTGTTGATCATAAGAAGAATTTTGATTCTCAAATGATATCAGAGGGTTTTGCAGTCATTGTGGAAATTCCATTCTCACTGCGATTAGTATCTTCCCTAGAAGGCAAAGAAATAGCAAAATCTCAAAATTTACGATCAATTCATTCAACATTTCCCTTTTTCGAGGATAAATTATCACATTTAAATCATGTGTTAGAGATACTAATGCCCCACCCCACACATCTGGAACTCTTGGTTCAACTCCTTCGCCGTTGGATACAAGATATTCCCTCTTTGCATTTATTGCGACTCTTTCTCTACGAGTATCAGAATTGGAATAGTTTTATTACTAAAAAAAAAATAGATATTCCCGTTTTTTCAAACGAGAATCGAAGATTATTCTTGTTCTTATATAATTTTCATGTATATGAATGGGAATCCATATTCGTTTTTCTCCGCAAACAATCTGTTCATTTACGATCAACATCTTCTAGAGCCTATCTTGAGCGAACACATTTTTATAGAAAAATAGAACAATTTTTGGTAGTTTTTCGTAATGCTTTTCAAACCAACCTATGGTTGTTTAAGGATCCTTTCGTGCATTATGTCAGATATCAAGGCCAATCCATTCTGGCTTCAAAAGGAAATCCTCTTCTGATGAATAAATGGAAGTATTACCTTGTAAATTTCTGGCAATGTCATTTTTACTTGTGGTCTCAATCGGATAGGATTCATATAAACCAATTATCCAAACATTCCTTTTATTTTGATTTTCTGGGCCATCTTTTAAGTGTACGACTAAAGCCTTCTGTGGTAAGGAGTCAAATGTTAGAAAATTCCTTTATTATAGATATTGCTATTAATAAGTTTGATACTATAGTCCCAATAATTCCTTTGATTGGGTCATTGGCTAAAGCGAAATTTTGTAACGTATCGGGGCATCCCTTTAGCAAGCCGACTCGGACTGATTCATCAGATTCTAATATTATCGATAAATTTGGGCGGATATGCAGAAATCTTTCTCGTTATTATAGCGGATCTTCAAAAAAAAGTAGTTTGTATCGAGTAAAGTATATCCTTCGACTGTCGTGTGCTAGAACTTTGTCTCGTAAACACAAAACTACTGTACGTTCTTTTTTGAAAAGATTAGGTTCGGAATTGTTGGAAGAATTCTTTACAGAGGAAGAACAAGTTCTTTCTTTGATCTTCCC